TATTCGTGATACATGCATTCCTGTATTAGATCCAAGGGTTCTTTATTGCTCTAACTACAGGGATGAGACTTGATAAAAAATACGGAAAGAAAAAATGTAGAACCTAAAATAAAGATAATCAGAATGACTCATTTTAAAATCGATTTGAACTCAAATAAAAATTTTATTTTTTTTGCGTGATCGCGTTAATATCCTTTTTCTTATCATTAAAAAAAAATAAATGCTAGAAATGCTTTTCCTGTTTTCTTCTTCGATAGTTAGATTCTTTTTTAACAAAGTTACATGACATAGTTCTTATTTCTTTTTTTTTAGTTTACTCCAAGAGTTGCTCAAAAAATCTGTTGATTAGAAATCACGGAATTTTTAGATGTAACAGACAATGAGTCGATTTCTTTTTCTACTTCTCTTCTTTATATCTTTCTTAGATATATTTATAAATATAATGTAATAAATAATGTAATAAATATAATGATTGAGGAATAAATTTAACTTATTCTTTCAATTGGTATTTTTTCTTATTTTCGTTCCTATCTTTCAAAAAAAATGTAAACTTAGGTAAGTGCTTTATAAATATATGTAAAAAAAACATATTTGATTTAGCTCCTTCATGCCTACTCTAACTAGTTATTTCGGTTTTCTACTAGCAGCTTTAACTATAACCTCCGCTCTATTTATTGGTCTGAGCAAGATACGGCTTATTTGAAAAAAAAATTGAATCAACAATTCATAATCATAAAAGAATCTTTCTGATAGTTCTTTATTTTATCGCGAAAATTTTCAATTTTAGGTTATTGAGATTCATGGACAATTAGGATTAAAATTTAGAGATAGATATTACCTCCCCTTTTTCCTTTCAAAAAATTTGAAATGATTGAAGTACTTCTATTTGGAATCGTCTTAGGTTTGATTCCTATTACTTTGGCTGGATTATTCGTAACTGCGTATTTACAATATAGGCGTGGTGATCAGTTGGACCTTTGATTAGTTAACAACTTTTTTTTTATTGACCTCCTCTGGCTTAAATAAAGGAGGTCAATTTTAGATTCTTCTTCAATTATTTCAGTCTAATTAGAACTAACAAGAATGGAATCACGCTCTGTAGGATTTGAACCTACGACATCGGGTTTTGGAGACCCACGTTCTACCGAACTGAACTAAGAGCGCTTTCTTATCACAGACAGTAAAGAAAAAAAGATTCCTTTTGTAACCGAATACTACATCTTGCATGCATATCACATATATATAAGTATCGAATATAGAGTTTGAATTGTATATGTGCTATATGTATATATTGTATATGTGTTATATGTATATATAGTATAGTATTCTATACTACTAGAATATGATATATATTAATAGTATTCTATAGTATCTATAGTATTCTAATATTCGAATACAGTTCTAAAAATGACAGATTATATATGTCCAATTTTAATCTATTTCGTTGATCTCAATTAATTCCTCTTTACTTCTCAGAGGAAAAGCAATAGGTAGGGATGACAGGATTTGAACCCGTGACATTTTGTACCCAAAACAAACGCGCTACCAAGCTGCGCTACATCCCTTTTAATAGGTTTACAGTGTTATTGTAAAGAATCCTTTTCTTTTTTTCCACACCATTATTTCTCAGATTTAGATACACAATAGATCTTGCCATTTTTTATTTTTTTTTTTTCATATATGATATAGATAGAATCTAAAAGTCTTTGGATACATATACGCTGTAAATTAAAAAGGGCTTTTAGGGCAGTAGGAAAGATGCATCTTTTTACTTTTTTAAACTTAAAGGTAGAAAATCTTATCTACCGGATTGTTGTACATTTTTATTTGCTTTAGGAATTTCATGTACAAATACAAGTGGTTTTTCCTTTTAAATACATATGCATCTGATCATTTATTATATATGTATTATTCTTATGTGTTACAATATATAAATAAAGAAAAAAAGAAGGAGGATTTTCAATGCGAGATCTAAAAACATATCTCTCCGTGGCACCGGTACTAAGTACTTTATGGTTCGGATCTTTAGCAGGTCTATTGATCGAAATCAATCGTTTTTTCCCGGATGCGTTAACATTCCCCTTTTTTTCATTCTAGTTATTGACATGGTAAGGGGGTAACGAAGATTAGAGATAGGATCCACTATCTGTGACTAATCCCCCGCCCTTTCTCCCTTTAACCTTATATTCGAAAAGAGTGAGAACGGAAATTTAAAAGTGGGTCTAGGGCAAAAGTCTCATACACGAGACTTAAACGAAATACTCTACTGTATACTCTACTGTGATTAGAAATATAGTTTGAGGCAAAATGGATTTCGAACTCTAAAGATAAATATTAGTACTAAAAAAAAATATAATAGTTAGAAATCATTGGATTACGCCTTCTTTATTATACTGAATTATACTGATACTGAATTCTATTTCCTATTAATATTTACTATTCTTTTTTTTATTATTTACTATTCCTCTATTTAATTTGCTGCAACGAAATTTTTTGAAGTGTATTTCTAGTTTGCAATTTCTATTTTTTCTTTCTTTACGCTTTGGGTCGAAAATAAAAAAGTTGCTTGAATAAAAAATTCACACACAAAAGGGGGGTTCATGGCCAAGGGTAAAGATGTCCGAGTAAGCGTTATTTTGGAATGTACTAGTTGTGTTCGAAAGAATGTTAATAAGGAATCAAGGGGTATTTCCCGATATATTACTAAAAAGAATCGACGCAACACGCCCAGCCGGTTGGAATTGAAAAAATTCTGTCCCTATTGTTACAAGCATACAATTCATGGAGAGATAAAGAAATAGATCGAACCGAGCGTCTGTGTATCGTCTTTTGAAACAAGAGTACAAAAGGACATATATTATACATATATTTCCTTATATGCCTAAAAAATGATAAGAAAATGGAATAAAAAAAAATATTATTCAATAGATAATAATTCTAATATATAGATATAGAATTCTATTCTATTTCTATTAGAATTAGAATAAAAAAAAGAATATTAGAAAATATAGAATAGATAAAAAAAGGGATTCCAGACTAGAAGCTATATAGAATATAAATGTATAATAATATAAGCGATAAGTATATAAAAAAAATATATAAATAAGGATAACATATATAAAATAAACAAATTCAAATTAAAGAAAAGAATAAAAAAACCAAATCCTATTTCTCATTTCTTTTTTTTAGATCCGACCGAAATAGGATTTTCGGTAGAATATTTTTTATATTATAACGAATAAATAAACTAAACAAACCATGGATAAATCCAAGCGATCTTTACTTAAACCTAAGCGGCCTTTTCGTAGGCGCTTACCCCCGCTCCAATCGGGGGACCGAATTGATTATAGAAACATGAGTTTAATTAGTCGATTTATTAGTGAACAGGGAAAAATATTATCTAGGCGCGTGAATAGATTGACTCTGAAACAACAACGATTAATTACTATTGCTATAAAACAAGCTCGTATTCTATCTTTATTACCCTTTCTTAATAACGAGAAACAATTTGAAAGAGCCAAGTCGGCCGTTAGAACTACGGGTTTTCGAGGTTTTCGAACAAAAAAACAATAGGTTTACTTTTTTTATTCATTCAAGTGATGTTTTGCTCTAAAAAATCCGATAATCCGGATTTTTTGTTGTCTCGGAATAAAAATCGAGGAAGAAGAAAATTTTTTTTTATTGATATTGAATGCCTTTGTTCGTTTTGACTACTTTATTATAATTATAAATTATTTGTTGTATTTTTTCTTTTTTCGGACTAATTTATATTCTATCTTCCCTTCCCGGAGTTCCTTCTCCGGGGAACTTTGTTTAAAAAAATTCGGGTGCTTTTTTCCAATCTTATTTTTTTATGATCTCATTGGAAATACTATAAAGACAATTCCTATTTAAAATAGCTATTTGTGCAAGTATTTTACGATTAAGAATCAACTGCCGCTTGTACAGATCATGTATAAATTTACTATAGTTATAGTATACGCCCTTTTCCGTTTCGCGAATTGCTGCGTTTATCCGAGTAATCCACAACCGACGAAAATCTCTCTTTTTCTTATCTCTATCTCGATGAGCCGAAAACAAAGCTCTTATTTTCTGTTGAGCAATAATACGAATAGGTTTTGAATGGGCCCCTCGAAAGCTTGATACAAATAAACGCATTTTTTTTCTACGTCTCCGAGCTATATATCCTCGTCTAACTCTGGTCATTGAATAAATGAAACTTTGCTAAATAACTAATTGATTTTATTTCTCGTTGAGTTATTTTTTTTCTTTCCTCACTGGTAATAACAAAACGGATTTTTCCAATGTATAAAAAGAATTCCAATGGCTTTTGCTACTATAACCTTCCCGACCACGATTTTTTCTTTTTTTTCGAGGCATTTTGCCTCAACTCAAAATGAAATAATAAAATGAAATAAGAAATTGGATTGATACTAGGTATCAAAAAGAAAAACGTAGTAAATCTAGATGAATAAAGAAATAGTGGGTTCCTTCGTTTCTATGGTTCCTTCTTAAACGGTGAGGTCCTCTCTATACACCGGAGCCCTTTACTTCGTTTCGTCAACGTTATTGGTAACTTGTACAATTCAAAATCTTTGGCTCTACCCATGAATTATCCAGTAATAGGTCTTTCACAACGAGATCCGCCTATCCAGTAACGGTATTTAGTTTTGAAGGTTAGCTGGATAGCTGACCCTGTTAGTCCGTTTTGCAAAAATGGGAGCATAATCTTTTTTCTTTAAAAACCGTACTTTCCCGCGTAATGTATAGCATTTGCTACCAATGGGAACTTGCTTCTCATCTTAAATTGAGCTAATTGGGGTTACACCAAGGGAAACCATAAATTTCATACGTAATAGATGGATATGGTAGATCTTTTTTTCGATAGTGACCAGAGTTCTTCCATTTTATCCTATTCACTGGTAATGCTCATTGATGCTGGAAATTTGCCCAGTTCATAATTTGAACGAGTCGCACATACACCCTAGTACATGTTCCTCGGCGTTGAGGACATCCCCGAAGAGCGGGGGATTTCGTGACGTTTCGAATTGGCTGTCTTGTGTTTCTAATAAGCTGTTTAATAGTTGGCATGCTGAATCATTTACATAAGGGACTGGTTTAGATGAATCCTAACCTGATGAGTATGAATTCTTTCTAGTTATATAGAATATTACCCAGGAAAGTCAAAAGAGAAAATAGAAATTTGCGCATTTGACTACTTCGGATCTTTCCATTGGTCCTTCTTTACTATTTCGACTCCTTCATTCGCTATAAGATCAATAATTCCGTGAGCTTGGGCTTCTCTTGCTGACATAAAAACATCCCTTTCCAGGTCTTCGGTTAGAACCCAAAAAGGTTGGCCTGTTCTTTGTGCATAAACCTTTGTGAGTGTTTCTCGCAAAGTCAATAATTCTTCCGCTTCCATCATACATTCTCCCGTTGCTCCCTCATGAAAAGAACTAGCAGGTTGATGGATCATTACCCTGATGATATAAAAAAAAGAAGGTTCCTCCATCTCGCGTGATGAGGCGAAGACAAAAGATAGGGAATAACAATAAACTTGAACAACCGTACGTGCATCTTTTGCTCATTGCATACGGCTCGACAGTGGAATTTACTTTTTTCTTCCATCGAAGAAAAATAGAATCGATCAGATCCAGATCACTAAATCATCCAATTACCACCCTTCTTTTCGTGAGTTCAAAATACTATGATGGCTCCGTTGCTTTCTATATAAATTTCGTCTGTAATTCAGCAATCCCAAAGTTTCTTTTTGATCCTAAATAAGAATAAGGAATTTTTTTTATTTTCGTACTCTTTCATAAATATTGTTAGGTTAAAGAGTCTTTTGGTATAAAAAAGGTTTGTGACGCTGAAACGGACTCCGGATAAATAAAAAATCGGGAATATCCTTTATCTCATACTCCTCTCTCGATACATAATTTAATGTTTTGAAAAAAAACTAACCAAATTTTGCATATCGAATTCAAAGTGCCATGCTATTTTTACTATTTTTACTTAACATTACTCATAATATATAATATAGCTTGATATTTCTTGTAGTGAAGGCATAGTCTTTTTTTCTCAAATAAAAAACTCATTGGCGCCAAAGCCAAGCGTGAGGGAATGCAAAACGTTTGGTAATTTCTCCTCCGACCAGGATAAAAGATCCCATTGAAGCGGCTATTCCCATGCATATTGTATATACATCTGGTAGCACAAGTTGCATAGCATCAAAAATAGCTATTCCGGGTAATACCCATCCGCCAGGACAATTTATAAACAAATACAAATCCTGGGTCTGATCCTCTATACTGAGATATATGATAAGACCAACAAGATAATTCGAGATCTCGGTCGTAATTTCTTGGGTTAAAAAAAGTAATCTTGCTCGATAAAGTCGGTTGATTAGGGTAAAATTTTATCCCTTAGGAACCGTACATGCACCTTTTGATGCATACGGCTCAAAAAATGTGAAAAAGAAAAAAATCAATGTCTAGATTACTTCCCTCTTATTTTTTGATAGTAGTTCTTTCTAACTTCTAATGAAGGGAGGTTGTCTTCTATTTTTCAATAAATATGAGTTTTTCCTTATTTCTACTATAAAAAAAAGATAATATAATGATAATTAATATAATATAATAATTAATATAGTAAATCAAAGTAAAAAGATAATATAGAAGACTCCATATCTAGATACAAAATAGAATAAAGGCATCATAAACATAAACAGAATAAAAAAAATTACATACATATATATAACAAACAATATGCAAATTAAAAAAAAATCATAAAAAAAAAGAATAGTATGTATAAAGAAAGAGTCTTTCTATAGGTATATAAAAGGTAAATTTTTCGAACGAACTGCTCGTTGATTTCTTGTTTCATCGAGATCGACTGTAAACCACGATGTAATTTTCTTGTTCTTGAAGGGGCCTCTTTAATTCTTTTAGGTTTATGCTCTACTCCGGGTAAAACTATGCTCGATTTCGATTTGCACATATAGGTCAAATGCATCTAATACCGCTTTTTTCTCAGATTTTTTTCATTTAGTGCATGCCTTTGCCAAAAAATTGGATATTGGACATATTGAGTTCATCTAGTTTATTCGAGTGATTAAGGTTCAGATGAGTCCTCTACCTATTCTAATTTGGATAAATAGGATTTCATACAAGCAGTAATTCTCGATATATTAACAATTGGGATTTGTTTAAACGGAGCCTGGATACTTCATGTCATTTTATTGGTTGAACCAAGCCAACCATAAAGTATTCTAATTGATACTATTAGTCTGAATCCCCCTACAAATGGATCTAGTTGGACTTCGCGCTCCAAATTTTTGATGATTCAATCAATCTTTCTTGGGCGAAGAGAAGGATATCTCGATCGGGGAAGAGAACGGGGAAAGCCCATATGACCCAATATATCTGACAAGTCGCACTATACGTCAACCCAAGTTGCATCTTCATCTCCCGGAATTCGAAAGGGTACTTTTGGAACACCAATAGGCATTAACTAAAAGAAAAAAGAATTAAGTACTATATTTCACTTTGGTATGGAAACGTAATAATCGGGCTATTCTCTTCATAATATGAACCTTTGTCATATATGTTGATATTCTTTATCATATATTCTGTCTAGTTAGAAAAGGTCATAAAAGCCGATAGAATAACTAAAGGAAAATTCTTACGACTAGAGCCGTCCAATGATGAACAAATATGGCGGCATTTGCTCATAGAAAAAAGGTATCAACCCCCATTGCGTATTGGTACTTATTGGGTATAAAATAGATCTGTTTCTCTTTGTTCCTACAAACATAATTGTTCCATTATTACCATATAGAATAGAACAAATATTAACCCTTGCGCCGAGATAATCTACTGAGCAGGGGTCCGTTGATAGTCATAGTCTTTTCCAATGCAATAAAGTTACATAGTGTGTATTTTTTTTTATAAAGGGGTATTTCCATGGGTTTGCCTTGGTATCGTGTTCATACCGTTGTATTGAATGATCCTGGTCGGTTGATTTCTGTTCATATAATGCATACGGCCTTGGTTGCTGGTTGGGCCGGTTCGATGGCTCTATATGAATTAGCAGTTTTTGATCCCTCTGATCCCGTTCTTGATCCAATGTGGAGACAGGGTATGTTCGTTATACCCTTCATGACTCGTTTAGGAATAACCAATTCCTGGGGCGGTTGGAGTATTACAGGGGGGACGGTAACGGATCCCGGTATTTGGAGTTATGAAGGGGTGGCCGGGGCACATATTGTGTTTTCTGGCTTGTGCTTTTTGGCCGCTATTTGGCATTGGGTCTATTGGGATCTAGAAATTTTTTGTGATGAACGTACAGGAAAACCTTCATTAGATTTGCCTAAGATTTTTGGAATTCATTTATTTCTTTCCGGGGTGGCTTGTTTTGGTTTTGGCGCATTTCATGTAACAGGCTTGTATGGTCCTGGAATATGGGTGTCTGATCCTTATGGACTAACAGGAAAAGTTCAGTCAGTAAATCCCGCATGGGGCGTAGAGGGTTTTGATCCTTTTGTTCCAGGGGGAATAGCCTCTCATCATATTGCAGCAGGGACATTGGGCATATTAGCGGGATTATTCCATCTTAGTGTCCGCCCGCCCCAACGTCTATACAAAGGATTACGTATGGGGAATATTGAAACCGTACTTTCCAGCAGTATCGCTGCTGTCTTTTTTGCAGCTTTTGTAGTTGCCGGAACTATGTGGTATGGTTCAGCAACTACTCCGATCGAATTATTTGGTCCTACTCGTTATCAATGGGATCAGGGATACTTTCAGCAAGAAATATATCGAAGAGTTAGTGCTGGGCTGGCCGAAAATAAAAGTTTATCAGAAGCTTGGTCGAAAATTCCTGATAAATTAGCCTTTTATGATTACATTGGCAATAATCCGGCAAAGGGGGGGTTATTCAGGGCAGGTTCAATGGACAATGGGGATGGAATAGCTGTTGGATGGTTAGGACACCCAATATTTAGAGATAAAGAAGGACGTGAGCTATTTGTACGTCGTATGCCTACCTTTTTTGAAACATTTCCAGTCGTTTTGATAGACGGAGATGGAATTGTTAGAGCCGATGTTCCTTTTAGAAGAGCCGAATCAAAATATAGCGTCGAACAAGTAGGTGTAACTGTTGAGTTCTATGGTGGCGAACTCAATGGAGTCAGTTATAGCGATCCTGCTACTGTGAAAAAATATGCTAGACGTGCTCAATTGGGTGAAATTTTTGAATTAGATCGTGCTACTTTGAAATCGGATGGTGTTTTTCGTAGTAGTCCAAGGGGTTGGTTTACTTTTGGACATGCTTCCTTTGCCCTGCTCTTTTTCTTCGGACATATTTGGCATGGGGCTAGAACTTTGTTTAGAGATGTCTTTGCTGGTATTGACCCAGATTTAGATGCTCAAGTAGAATTTGGGGCATTCCAAAAACTAGGAGATCCGACTACAAGAAGACAAGCAGTCTGATACAAAATTGCTTTCGTCATTTTCGTCTCTCTTTTTGTGATTTGACATTAGGGATCAGAGAAATCTTGATTTAATCATTTGACTCTTTATTTATCAGGGAAATAATCCCCAATAAACAGGTATGGAAGCTATAATCGTAAACCACAATCGAATCTATGGAAGCACTGGTTTATACATTTCTATTAGTCTCGACTCTAGGGATAATTTTTTTCGCTATCTTTTTTCGAGAACCGCCTAAAGTTCCAACTAAGAAATGATTTTTCATTATCTCCGTTGAAGTAATGAGCCTCCCAATATTGAATGCATATCGGGAGGCTCATTACTTCAACTAGTCCCCGTGTTCCTCGAATGGATCTCTTAGTTGTTGAGAGGGTTGCCCAAAAGCGGTATATAAGGCATACCCGGTAAAACTTACAAGTAAACCAGATATAAAGATGGCGACTAGGGTTGCTGTTTCCATTCTTATATGAATTCAAGACCGCAAAGTATCTCTGATAAGATCCTTTATTTACAGGGGAATGGTATACAAAGTCAACAGATCTCAATAAATACAATCGGATTTATGGCTACACAAACCGCTGATAGTAGTTCTAGATCTCGTCCAAGACAAACTACGGTAGGGGCTTTATTGAAACCGTTGAATTCGGAATATGGTAAAGTAGCTCCCGGGTGGGGAACTACTCCTTTGATGGGTATCGCAATGGCTTTATTTGCAGTATTCCTATCCATTATTTTGGAGATTTATAATTCTTCCGTTTTACTGGATGGAATTTCAATGAATTGAATCCACAAGAACTATTAAGTTCGAGTTTTTCAATACAAAGTGAATTCTCGGGTTTCTTGTTTATAACCCTGTTGCTGTTGGTAGTTCGATCGCGAAATTTCTTTCTGTATTTCCGGAATATGAGTGTGTGACTTGTTATAATTGATCCTATTGATAATACAGAGAATGAGTCTGTCATCTTATCTTTATAAAGACGGTTCTACCTCGTCGGATACTCATCCTAGTATCTGGAGCACGGAATATTATGAAATAGATCCAGAATTGAACTATGATTCATACTTAATAATCAGACCTTGTGACCGGATTCTAACTACAAAATTTTCAACGAATTTGATTATAAATTGAAAGATTTTTCTTTCTTTTTATGCTTATTTTGACTAAAAGGTAAATTAGGTAAATTCTTTCGTATTTTGAGTCATTATACCTATGAATAAGTGATGATCCGATAGTTCTTACTCAGGGAATCTTTGGGCTTGGGGTTTTTATTGAATCATCATGGTTCTAGTATGAATCTGGGGTTTCAATTAATTTATAGGGTCTTAACAAGAGAAATTCCTATCAATGAGAAAAAACAATAGTAAAAGCCGGATTACACACAACTAACAAAAAAAAATAGGGAAAGAGAAGATTCAAGAGGCCTGTAGTAATAATAAAGAGAAAAAGGAAGAGCCGACTTGATATTTTGGCATTATTACCACAAAGAATAACTTTCGTATTTTTAATGCTTCGTATCTGCACTTCCGCGAAGATTAAATCAGAAGATATATTCTATATGCGTCGGGAGCAGTATTTGTGTGTTTCTGCTTGAGCTGTACGAGATAAAATTCTCATATACGGTTCTCAGAGGGGGAGTCCCCCCGGTTTACCTATCTCAATAAAGTCTACGATTGGTTCGAAGAACGTCTCGAGATTCAGGCGATTGCAGATGATATAACTAGTAAATATGTTCCTCCTCATGTCAACATATTTTATTGTCTAGGCGGAATTACCCTTACTTGTTTTTTAGTACAAGTAGCTACGGGGTTTGCTATGACTTTTTATTATCGTCCAACTGTTACTGAGGCGTTTGCTTCTGTTCAATACATAATGACTGAAGCAAATTTTGGTTGGTTAATCCGATCAGTTCATCGGTGGTCGGCAAGCATGATGGTTCTAATGATGATACTGCACGTATTTCGTGTGTATCTCACCGGTGGGTTTAAAAAACCTCGAGAATTGACTTGGGTTACAGGTGTCGTTCTGGCTGTATTGACCGCGTCTTTTGGTGTAACTGGTTATTCCTTACCTTGGGACCAAATTGGTTATTGGGCGGTCAAAATTGTAACAGGCGTCCCTGACGCTATTCCTATAGTAGGATCGCCTTTGGTAGAGTTATTACGCGGAAGTGCTAGTGTGGGACAATCTACTTTGACTCGTTTTTATAGTTTACACACTTTTGTATTGCCTCTTCTTACTGCTGTATTTATGTTAATGCACTTCCTAATGATACGTAAACAGGGTATTTCGGGTCCCTTATAGAGAAGCTTATAGAGAAGATAGATCATAGATCTTTGTAATCAACCGCTTATCACTCACTTGGGGAAGGAACTATAGTATTTCATTGCTACAAATGTGTCTTATTAATATGAATAAGACATGTTTTTGGACATTCTCTTTCCTTCAACCCCACAATATTGTAATATTGTATTATGTTATTTAACATAACACGACTAGTTGAAGGGAATTCTCCGAAAGGAAAATGGATTATGGGAGTGTGTGACTTGAACTATTGATTAGGCCGTGCGGATATATGCCCTTTTCTGCCACATTGAAATAATGTGTCTTTGTTCCAACCACCGTATAAGCTATATACAGACGATAGGCTGGTTCGCTTGAATAGAATTCTTTCTATGATCAGCCCCGAATCATGTCATGCATGACCAGGCTCCGTAAGATCCAGTCGAATCAATGATTTGGCAGAATCCAGATTCCATTTTATTTATTTCGTAATTTAATTAATGTTTTGTTTTAATAGTATGGAAATGCATTCATTTCCTCTGCATCGACGCGACCTATGATACTATCGGAGTGAAACAAGGCATCTAAAGAAGACTCGAGGCTATATGTTAGTTAGTAACAAGTAAACCTTTTGCTTTGTATGTAAAAAGTCTCACAATTTTTTGAGAGAAACACCAATCGCAAAGTCTAAGACGACCCAGAAAGCATTTGAGCACGATCAACTT